GGCTTCTCATGCATACTTTCCCGACGCCCTAATATCCGGTATTACGGGCGGTATCCACCGATACGTCCGGCTCATCCACAGCTCTCTCTTCCGAGCCCCCCTATGTTGTAAGTGATTGGGTGAGGGAGTTAATACAAGCAAGCAGGCAAGAAAGCGAGTTAATAAGAATGATAGTTGTAATTTTCCGGGATTAAAGAAGAAAGAGAGGGAACAATCCGAGCATGCAACATCAGATAGGTAGGCCCATTCATATTCATTAGGAAAAAGTGTTTACGGCTCTCGTACAGCTGGTACATGTCTTTTCCTTTCTGGGAAGGCCTAATTGCTTGCTGAAATTCAGTAATTCAACTTGCGGGGCCAAAGCCCTGAAACAGATAAATGGGCTACTAAAGGCGTAAAGGTTTTACTTATTGAAGTTCATCTTTCGCGTAGCATGGTGGGTGGGCGAAGGTAGCTTCTCTCTTCAAGTCTTAAAGGTATAAGTTCAGATTGAACAATTTCACCTTAGCTCCAAGCCGTCCGTATTAGCTAGAAAGCCAATAGCAAGCCAACCTGTAATCCAGCAAGCATGTGAAGGTGGGAATAGATTGTAGGTAAGGACATACAAGACAGATAGGAGATAAGGAGAACCTGTAAGGGTCAGGAAGCCCAAAAGAAAAAGAAACCCCTGAAGCAAATCAAACTCAGGGGAGGAAAAAAGAAAAAGATATGGGCGACCCACGCCGATATGGCAAAACGCCAGGGTTAGGCAAGCAACTCCCGGAAACCATGCTAAACATTTAGTCGGGTTGGTCCGGTGCTCAGTCTCATGCATACGTCGCACGAAAAGAAAGGGCGGTAGCCCACCTTACGCGGCGCAGAGAAAGCTCGCCTACTCGGAGGATGCTGAAGGACCGGTAGACTGACTATGGGGTAAAATGTAGCTGCGCCTTCCCACTAATCCATAGAAGAGTCCTGCTTGGAGTGAGAACTGCTTGACGGGTGCGCAACTTACTATTCATATTACATAGATCCTAGCCTTGAACACTGACTCCTATTCATAGAAAATATTCTATCTTAACTGGCTCGTGAGCAACGACGATCAAAGAAGAGAAGGAAATGCCCGACTTCAGTCAAAGACAGGTAAGGGGATAAGAAGATCAGTCTTTCTCCTCTGCAAAGCTATCGAAGAAGAGGAATAGAAAGGTTCATAATAAGCTAATAAGCTTTCGCCCGGGAACAACCTTATTTTCTCTATCTGCTTCGTCGAAGTCGGAAGGAGATCTTTTTGTATCGGTATGCCATTACTGCTTGAATGAATACCTTCACTTCGGTTAGCTTTGCTTGACTAATCGATTGAAAACCTATCTTGCTTGATACCTAGCTCGCTTTCCTCATCGATTGAAAACCTATCTTTATACTCTTTATTTCTCGCCTGAAGGCACAGGCAGGCCTATGATCGATCTATGTGAACTACTCGATATCTTGACGGAATCACTACTAAGACTAATTCTATAGGAGATCGGGAATTGTTTCCTTTACTTCTTCTGCCAACCCCTATCTTCAAAGCCCTATCTGACCTTGAAACCTAGCGCACAACGTTGAGTTCTATTCGAAGTGGATCACTGGCTGGAGCGGAGAGAGGAGGATGGAACTTCTTCTTCTGTGCGAAAGAAAAGCAACCTGAAATGGAACTTTCATGCTGGAGAAAGAACTATCCATCTTCTTTTTTTTTAAGATGGATCTCCCCCATTTTTATTGCGTTATGAAGCCGACGGAAGCTCATACTCTTTCGAATATTGGTTTTATACTTTTCCAAAGTTATGCGTATCGCATGCGCTGTAATAGGTTTTTCGCGTGAATCCGGGCTAAAGGCGATCCTGCGCCACTGATCCCGACAATCGAAAATGGATAGGTCACTAAACCCCTCGGCACGGAGAGTGTTTTCGAGTTTTAGTTCCAAATCCATTTGCGCGTCTAAAAGCTTAGGATCATAGGTCGGCAGTATCTGTCTTTCCACCAAGGAATTCAAGTTCCTGTGAAGTTAAAATCGTCGCTGCTCTTCAGAGAGCAACGGTTCCGGAGGAAAGTCTAAGGCCTCAGAGAGGAACGGTTCCGGATGAAAGTCGAGGGTTGTGATCATCGCCTGAAACTCGGGAGTTGGCAGGCGAAAAATTCCAAACTCCTCCGACAAGGAGGGCGAACCGTTGGGGTTGTCGTCAATTGCAGACGAAGTTAAGAGTCCCCAATTCTCAGAAGGTGGTGGACATGATCCACCATACATTCCCCCCGACGTGGAGGGATAGAATTGGCTGACAGCCAATTCTAATTCATTAATGAAGAGAGACCCCACTGAAAAGAGGAGTTTTAAAAGAATAATAAAAGATATCATTTTAAAAAAAGAAAATAAAAGGATGCGTACTCTGGCAGGCACTTTAGTTGCCAGTGGGAAATAATTTATACAAAGATTTTTTAACAACATAATACGATAATAAAGACTCTTTCTTAGTGAAGTGGGAAGACAGCACCGAATCAGACGGGCACAGAAGAAGAAGTGGTTTCATCCGACCGGCGAGATAATTCGATTTCTAGTCAGCTAACTGAGAATCCAATAGAGAAAATTGCTTTTATAATGATTTATCGATAGAACGATTTCTTGTGAGCCACGAAACAGATAATCCAAGTCGTAAGTACGAACCACTCAATGGAGAATCTCAGGCCAATAAGCTACGACTACGAAACGAATTGGATCGGGTTCAGCGCTTGAAAGCTATCGAAGAAGAGTCAATTCAATGCTCAAGTCAAAGGGGGGAGTCCACTTATTCAATAGAAGAGAAGCCTATATCTGCCGACCCTACTTCACTTCCTTATAGTGCCTTGCCTACTGTCTTTGAATAATGCTTCATTCCAGGGCGTAAAAGAAAGCTTAGTATAGCAATTGAATTGACCTTTTGTACTGAGGACGACCTATGAGATGGTTTGAACCGGTTCTCAAACCTACTACTATACGAACAGTCTTCTTCGGCTAAGGCTGGCAAAGGAACTTCTGGCTTAGCCAAGACTTCTTCCTTCTTTACGCCGATAACAGCGCATTCCATGTTCGATTATTCTATAATATTGGAATTGGATTAACCGCCTCAACAGGAAAGAGGCTCTTGCCTTGCGAAGAGAAAGATACTGAAAGACTTCAATCGCTTAATGTTGTGCCTGACTGGTCTTTTGTCCGTGCTTCCTTCCTTATGCGCTCCTCTTCCTAGCTTGAACATGGCGAATGCTTTACTGGATTTGATGTCTTCAACAGCTTGTTATGACCCTGAATGGGAATGGCCTCAGAACGCAAAGATAAAAGATGTTCTTCAGAACGAAGAATTGGTCTTTTTTTTTCTAAGGAAGCTGCCCGGTCTCCTCAATCACTAAGCGAGC